TAGAAAACTTTTCATCAAAGAAAGAATTTATCCTTCGAGCCTGGGAGAAAAAGAGAATTTTGTTTGTGAAAAACTGTTAAAAACACTAAAGATATATATCTTGTTTACCAAGACGGCGCTCCTATTTTTTTCTGATATTTATACCGGATTTAATCAATGAATTGGAACGAATTAACGGATCGGTCTATTTTTTTAGACCCTGGGAGACCTTTAGATCATAATTATCTTTAAATTTGAATTCCATTTCCATAAGAATTCTCAAATCTCTTTCCGGTTTTAGATCGCTCAACAACAACCCCTTAACCCGTAAATCTATTCCAAATTCATAAATCATTCCACGGATTTTTAGAGTTGCTTGTATAGTGTATAAGCGTATACTCGCTATGCACAAAACACAAAACAGAGGGTTATTCTATTTTCATCATAGAACGATTATTCGATTCTTTTTCTTCTTTGGATCATATCATAATTTAAGAAAAACTTCTCAAATTATTCTAATCCGCGGGAGAAATTCTTTGATTCTTCAACTTCGATCAAATCGGAATAGTTCTTTTAATTCTTATACTACTCCATTTGGATGAAATCGAATCGGATTCAAATATTTCTGATTTTTTATTGACTCCTGTCAAAAAGAAAAATTTGGAGTCGAAGGTCATATCTTTTTTTTTTAATGAGTTTAATGAGTCTGCTTTTATGTTATTTCGTACTGTACAATTCCTTTGTTTGTGGGATCCTTTTCTCACGGAGAGGTAATGAAAAGAATTATAGAATGGATTTCTACCTATGCCTAGATCGCGGATAAATGGAAATTTTATTGATAAGACCTTTTCAATTGTAGCCAATATCTTATTACGAATAATTCCGACAACTTCAGGAGAAAAAGAGGCATTTACCTATTACAGAGATGGTGTGATTTGATTAGTTTTTTATTTACCGCTTTCGGTCTTCGGAGAAAGACAGATGATTCCGGATAGAAAAGAACGAAAAAAGATTATTGAAAAAATCTACGCTTGTTGAAGGTGAAGTTTATAGATAAAACAATTCCTTCTGTCGTGTATCCCCGATTAATGCAGCCTCAGATGCTTTAATTATCGATTCTAGTATTGAGCGAAAGGTTACACCTATGGGTTCTGTATTGCAGGCCAACCCTACGACACTAGTACCAATAGGCGGCATAGGGGAAGAGGCGCTACGCCTAGGAATCAACAACACGAAAACTTTGTTATAAATTACCCCTTTTCCTTATCGGGATCGGGACTAAGAAGAATGGTTGGGATAACAAACATCCATCTCGTTCGTACTTTGGATACCCTTATAACCATCGAAGACTGTTGAAGTGATTAATTCCTGGAAATTAAGGGGCGTTGAGAACAAAGAAATTGTTGGAGTTTACATTTTATCTAGTACCAATACGCGTGATGCTAAGAAAAGATCTTTTGCAGGAAGGTTGGCTAGAGATTTCTTGTAAAAACATTAGCCCCATTCAGTTCATAATGAGAATATTTCAATCTTTTTTGATTCCATGTATTATTCTCATTATGCACATAAAGGAGGAGCCGTATGAGATGAAAATCTCATGTACGTTTCTGGAACGGAGAATTCTTTGAATCGAATGACGACCGTAACGGATGTCAGCTCAATCCGAAGGAAATTATGCGGAAGCTTTACAGAATTATTATGAAGCTATGCGACTGGAAATTGATCCCTATGATCGAAGCTATATACTCTATAACATAGGCCTTATCCACACAAGGAATGGAGAACATACAAAAGCTTTAGAATATTATTTTCGGGCACTAGAACGAAACCCGTTCTTACCACAAGCTTTTAATAATATGGCTGTGATCTGTCATTACGTGCGACTATCTCGACTATAGAAAGAAAAAGGGGGAAGAAAGAGCAAATACACTAATAAATACTAGAAAAAAATAGGCTTTCTACATATGCATCGTGAAAAAAAAACGATTTTTATCAGCTGTAGCAAAGAAAGAAACTTCATAGAAGTCGAAATATGAAGAAATAGATATGCCTAGATACTTTATTCTATGGATAAAAGATCTAATTGATAGAGGAAGCACCGTAAAGACCAATTCGCGAGGTTTTTGGCCGATGCCGATCCAATAAGAACTGCTTATTTATGTCATGATATGAGATAAAAGTTAGGAATCAACTTATGTAATAAAGTCGATCCCCTAAGGTATTGAGCGGCGGTGTAGCATCAGATCCCAAAGACAGTAAGCTTTTCTTTCTTAGGAAAGAAAGTCTTTTTCAAAGATTCTATATATATTTTTATATGAAAACGAGATAGGTACCTTTCAGAAAATTCTAACGAGAGTGGAAATGCTTATATGTTATTCTTCTGGCGGTGGGAGAAAAGATAAAATGAAAGCTGATTATTAATTTTATAATTTAATAATTAATAAAAAGTAAAGTTTGAAACTCATGCTCATGGAATTAACCTCTTTTGGTTAACCCGAGAAAAAAAGATAAGGATAGATCT